TTTTATTAAATTTATTCATCAATTTCGCACGAAGTATTTTAAATTATAAATAAATATTATACTCCATAGAAAATTTTGTTTCTCCTAATTGAATATTTTAGGGAATTATTTAATATATATATATATTTCATATATTTTTAGTTAGATTATGCTTTTCTATAATGAAAAATTTGACTAAAAGGCCCTGTATGGTATAGAATCTAAAAAATACATGGATAATTAATTATTTAATATATATATATATTTCATATATTTTTAGTTAGATTATGCTTTTCTATAATGAAAAATTTGACTAAAAGGCCCTGTATGGTATAGAATCTAAAAAATACATGGATAATTAATTATTTAATATATATATATATTTCATATATTTTTAGTTAGATTATGCTTTTCTATAATGAAAAATTTGACTAAAAGGCCCTGTATGGTATAGAATCTAAAAAATACATGGATAATTAATTATATAGTAAACAAAGATTCGTTTGACCAATAGATGTTTTTCACATCCAACTACAACAATGAGTAATCCATTTTAAATGGCAGTTCCAAAAAAACGTACTTCTATTTCCAAAAAGCATATTCGTAAAAATTTTTGGAAAAAAAAGGGATATTGGGCAGCGTTAAAAGCTTTTTCAATAGCAAAATCTCTTTATTCCGGGAATTCAACTTTGTTTATAGAAAAAAAAAATAAAAAAAATCTTCGTCGAATACGAACAATCGAAATACGAACAATAGAAGTCGGTCTAACCCAAAAAAATCTTATAACAAATTGGAACGATGATGCATCTTATAGTAAACAAAGTAAAACGATTCTACTATAGTAGGAATCAAAAAATTTGAAACAAAAAAAAAGGAGTTTTATATGATTTATCCGTCTTTTCTACTAGGCAATTCCGCATCTCTAGCTATGAAGCTAATGAATTCGGTCGTTGTGGTCGGACTCTATTATGGATTTCTGACCACATTATCCATAGGCCCTTCTTATCTCTTACTTCTCCAAGCTCATTTTCAGGTTATAGAAGAAGGAGAAGAAGAAGCAATCGAGAAGGAGGTAGCCGCATCAACTGGTTTTATGATAGGACAGCTCCTGATGTTCATATCGATCTATTATAGGCCTCCGCGTCTAGTATTGAGTAGGCCTCGTACAATAACTTTCATAACTGTACCTTATCTTTACCTTCATTACATGTGGTACAGTTACGAAGACTTTTTTGTTGATGAAAAATCTACTCGCAAAAATTCAATGCGTACGCGTAATCTCAGCATTCAATGTATATTCCTGAATAATCTCTTTTTTCAATTATTGAGCCATTTCTTTTTTTTCCCAAGTACAATGTTTTTCAGATTACTCAACGTTTATATGTTTCGATACAACAACAAGATATTATTTTTAACAAGTAGTTTTGTTGGTTGGTTAATTGGTCACATTTTATTCATGAAATCGGTTAGATTCGTATTAGTATGGATACAGCAAAATTATTTGGTTAGATCGGCTAAGCCTTTTAGACCTAAAAAGTACCTTTTCTATGTGTTTCGATTTTATCAGAATTTGATCTTCGATTTGAGAAATTCTTTTGGTCTAATCGGTGGTATTCTCGTATTTTTTACATGTCTACTCATTTTTAACAAAATGCCGTTACCTATTTTGACTTATAAACCGAAAGAAGCCGAAGTGGAAATAGATCGAAAAAAAGCTGAAGAATATTTTTATAGAATAGGCCTAGCGAAAGAAGGGGAATTTACCAAGGAAGAGCCTTCTCCTCCCCTTTTTAAAGTTTTTAAAGTTTTTAAAGAAGCATTCTATAAAAAAATCCCAACTTCTGATCAAAATGATGGAAAAAAAAGAATTTCTTTTTCACATCCACCTAGTTTAGCCGCTTTCTCGGGAATGATACAAAAAAAGACTTCTTTGTCTACAACAGAAAAATTATCATCTGATGAACTGTACAATTATGGGATTCGTACCAATGAACAAAAAAAGAACAGCTTAAGCACTGAATTTTCTAAAGAAATTGCAGTTTTAGACAGAAAAGGGCTTAAAGAGATAAATGTATTGGAACAAAAAACTCGATTAGCCGATAAAAAAAAAGATAAAATACAATATTTCCAAAAAACATCTGATCCCCTCTTAAGGGGATCCTCTCGGGGACACCCCAAAAAGCCACCTGCACCCACACCCTTCAAAAGATTAACTGACCTCTTCTTTCTTCCACCCGAAGCTCAACTTATAAAAAATAATGAAAGGTACCTAGAAAAATGTAGACCCGACGCGATAATTATAGCAGAATTTAGGTATTTCATGTCTTTTATAAACGATTCCTTGGCTCAAAGTAAAGGGTTTCATCAAAATTTTATTGAAAGGGAGGGAAAAATAAAAGAAATCGAGAAAAAAACTCTTTTCTGGCCATCCAGTCTACTAAAAAATATACAACAATTACGGAAACAAGAAAAAGATGCGGTGTTAGTGGAGGCTGATATTGCCGGACTGCCATGCAGGCGTGCAACTGTTTTGCTTTCTGGAGGGGAGAGTGACACAGATGAAAAAGAATCCAAAAAATTACATTTCAAACGTTATGTACCAAGATCACAATTTCGTCGAGAATTGATCAAAGGTTCCATGCGTGTTCAAAAATGTAAAACGAGTGTTTGGTCAATATATCTAGAAAAACCACATTCCAGATTTTTTACAAACAGAATAGATTCTTTGTTTTATACTTTTCTTAAGTATTGCGAGTTTATTAGAGGAATTTTTCTAGAGTATACGGGAAAAATCTCAGAATTTGAACGTTTGGTTTATTACTCTTCTTTCGAAGATGTCCTTCTTACTATAGAAGAATTGGAAAACGAACCGACCGAAAGGGAAAAAATAGACGAACAAATAATGGAGGCCGAAAGAGCCTGGGAGGAGGAGTATACGTACGGTCAACCACTAAGGGCTGCGCTTCTAGGCGCCCAGGCAATTCTTAGAAAATATATTATATTCCCTTTATTGATAGTAGCGAAAAATATTGGCCGTATGTTATTATTGCAACGGCCTGAGTGGTCGCAAGATTTCAAAGAGTGGAAGAACGAAGTATATATAAAATGTACCTATAACGGTATTCCATTCTCAACCGAAAAACTTCCTGAATACTGGTCAGAAGACGGTTTCCAGATAATGGCAGTCTCTCCTTTCCGCCTAAAACCTTGGCACGACGGATATAGGCCTTTTGATCGAGACCCTTATCAAGTTGTTAATAAATTTGATAGTTATGATGAAGTTGGTCCTACAGAAAAAAAAGGGTCTTTTAATAATATTAAGCAATCATGTAAAAAGATAAGATTTGATGAGCGAGCGCGCCAAGTATTTGCGCGAATACGCTACTTATTTGAGCGAGCACGTCAAAGAGCGTATCCATTTCGTAAAAAGTATAATATTAAGAAATTACGCAAAAATAAACTTCGGGAATCATATAAAAAACATCAGGAATTATATAAAAAGGGATTATATATAAAACTTTGGGAATCATATAAAAAACTTTGGGAATTACATAAAAAACTTTGGGAATTACATAAAGGGGAATTATATGATAAATTTCAGGAATTATATAATAAATTTCAGGAATTATATAAAATACTTCAGGAATTATATAATGAATTTCAGGAATTCGATAATAAATCTAAGGAAGCATCTAAAAAACTTCGGGAATTATATAAAAAAATAGAAAAAAAAAGCTGAAAAAAAAAGCTGAAGAAAAAGCTGAAGAAAAAGATATTGAATTGCCGTCGTATAAGCCTCCTAGACATTCGTATCCTTCACTTAAGCTTCGTACTCGTATGTATACCGGAGATGGGTATACGTTTTATAGAACTTGGCGTAATGCTAATATGAGAAGGCAGACGGGTGGAGGTACCCCTGCTCTTCCTCCGTTGCCGGAGGAGGAGCCTCCTACATCTTTATCAAAATTTTTACAAAAAGGAATATTAATTATTGAAGGATATCCAGCGTCTATGTCTATAAATAATGGGAATTTTCTTATGTATCAAATGATAGGTATTTCACGGGCTCATAGGAGTAGACACAAAATTAATCAAAAAATATACAGATACATAGACAAAAACAATTCTGATTTGCTTATTCTTGAAAATATTTTATTACCTAGACGTCGTCGAGAATTGAGAATTCTAACTTGTTTCAACCCAAGGAATAATAAAGTTGTGGATAAAAACCCAGTATTTTACAATGGGAATAGGGTAAAAAACGGTAGTCAATTTTTTGATAAAAGCAAAGATCTTGATCGAGATAAAAAGAAACTTATCAAATTCAAATCCTTTCTTTGGCCGAATTATCGATTAGAAGATTTAGCTTGTATGAATCGTTATTGTATCCATACTAATAACGGCAGTCGTTTTAGTATGTTAAGAATACGTATGTATCCACGATTAAAAACTCATTTATGATACATTTATCTTATATATTCCTTATCGTCTAGTAGATAAATAGATGCGCACGCGCCTTGTCTTAGCGTCCAATTTCGATACATGATACTAATTCGATAACGTATCAATTAGATCCAGAAATGAATCAACAGAATTTTCTTTATTCATTTTATCAAAATGAATAAAGAAAATTCTGATTATTATGTGTACCAGATAAAAATAGCTGGCATTATTATTACTGATCGGCAAAATTCCATATTTGGTAAAAAAAAAAAGAAGTTTTAAATTTTATGACAAAAAAATCATTCATATCTGTTATTTCGCATGAAGAAAAAGAAGAAAACAGGGGGTCCGTTGAATTTCAAGTATTCCGTTTTAGCAATAAGATAGGAAGACTTACTTCACATTTGGAATTGCACAAAAAAGACTATTCATCTCAGAGAGGTCTACGAAAAATTCTAGGAAAACGGCAACGACTACTGGCTTATTTGTTAAAAAAAGATGGAGTACGCTATAAAGAATTAATCAGTCAATTGAACATTCGAAAGCTAAAATAAAAACACGTTAATTTGAAGAGTCGTTTTGAATTATTTGATTTATTAGATCTTGAATTTTGATGAACTTCTTTTTGTTTTCAGCAATTCATGGAAAACTGAATAATGAATCGGGGAAAACCTATGGCTGTACCAACTACAAGAAAAGACCTCATGATAGTCAATATGGGTCCTCACCATCCATCCATGCATGGCGTTCTCCGACTTATCCTTACTTTAGACGGTGAAGATGTTATTGACTGTGAACCAATATTGGGTTATTTACACAGAGGGATGGAAAAAATTGCGGAAAACCGAACAATTATACAATATCTGCCTTATGTAACACGTTGGGATTATTTAGCCACTATGTTCACCGAAGCAATAACGGTAAATGGGCCAGAACAATTGGGAAATATTCAAGTACCTAAGAGGGCTAGCTATATCAGAGTGATTATGCTGGAGTTAAGTCGTATAGCTTCTCATTTGTTATGGCTCGGCCCTTTTATGGCAGATATTGGCGCGCAGACCCCCTTCTTCTATATTTTCAGAGAAAGAGAATTGGTATATGATTTATTCGAAGCTGCCACCGGTATGAGAATGATGCATAATTATTTTCGTATCGGCGGAGTAGCTGCCGACCTACCTTATGGATGGATAGATAAATGTTTAGATTTTTGTGATTATTTTTTAACAGGGATTGCTGAATACCAAAAACTTATTACACGAAATCCTATTTTTTTAGAACGAGTTGAAGGAGTGGGCATTATTGGTGGAGAAGAGGCAATAAATTGGGGTTTATCGGGACCAATGCTACGAGCTTCCGGAATACAATGGGATCTTCGTAAAGTTGATCATTATGAGTGTTACGACGAATTTGATTGGGAAGTCCAATGGCAAAAAGAAGGAGATTCATTAGCTCGTTATTTAATACGAATCGGTGAAATGGCAGAATCCATCAAAATTATTCAACAGGCTCTAGAAGGAATTCCAGGGGGTCCCTATGAGAATTTAGAAATCCGACGCTTTAATAGAATAAAATATCCTGAATGGAATGATTTTGAATATCGATTCATTAGTAAAAAGCCATCCCCTGCTTTTGAATTGTCGAAACAAGAACTTTATGTAAGAGTCGAAGCCCCAAAGGGGGAATTGGGAATATTTTTGATAGGAGACCAGAGTGTTTTTCCTTGGAGATGGAAAATTCGTTCCCCGGGTTTTATCAATTTGCAAATTCTTCCTCAGTTAGTTAAAAAAATGAAATTGGCTGATATTATGACGATACTAGGTAGCATAGATATTATTATGGGAGAAGTTGATCGTTGAAATGATAATTGATACAACAGAAGTACAAGCTATCAAGTCTTTTTCCAGATTAGAATCCTTAAAAGAGGTTTATGAAACTATATGGATGCTTGTCCCTATTTTGATTCTCATATTGGGAATCACAACAGGTGTACTAGTAATTGTGTGGTTAGAAAGAGAAATATCCGCAGGTATACAACAACGTATTGGACCTGAATACGCCGGCCCTTTGGGAATTCTTCAAGCTCTAGCAGACGGGATAAAATTACTTTTGAAAGAGAACCTTCTTCCATCTAGGGGGGATACACGTTTATTTAGTATCGGACCCTCTATAGCAGTCATATCAATTCTACTAAGTTATTCAGTAATTCCTTTTGGCTATCGCCTTATTCTAGCCGATCTCAGTATTGGTGTTTTTTTATGGATTGCCGTTTCAAGTATTGCTCCAATTGGACTTCTTATGTCAGGATATGGATCAAATAATAAATATTCCTTTTTAGGTGGTCTACGGGCTGCTGCTCAATCAATTAGTTATGAAATACCATTAACTCTATGTGTGTTATCAACATCTCTACGTGTGATTCGTTGAGACATAAGTCTTCCTCCATTTCTTTTTAGGTTTCTAAGAATAAAAATTAAACGTATTAAATAGATATATCTTTCTTTCTTTTTTTATTCACTAGCCCGGATTGCTAAACTAAACTAGATAGTTAGATGAGTGAAAGAAAACAGCTTCGAAATTCGCAGTAAAAAAATTGAATCTCATTTCCTATGTACAAGGGTTAAACGAAAATAAACATAAGCAGTCAAGACTCTTTACCCCAAGATTGGTTAATAAGTCATCATGTCTTGAAGCGGGTTGAAAAGAACAACTCTATGGAGCTTTTACTATCTTTTGTATGTATTCCCATACATGAATTACCATAGAGATTGAGAAAAAATGAGTGGATGATTAGGAACACAAAAGTACACAAAGGATTCGTAATAGAGATTATGTAAGTTATTCGAAGAGACTTTTATACATAAAAGAAATACTAATTAGGGCTTTAAATTTGTAGAAACGATCAAGTAGTACTCCCAAAAATGAAATTCCGATCCAGAGTATGATCCTATCCACCGATTATATGAATAACTATCAGTAACGAAGTAATCCTTTACCCTTTCTTTCTTTTATTTAGGTTTAATATAAAAGTAAAGTAAAGGAACGAAAAGAAAGTATGGAATTGCAAAAAAAATATTTTTTATCTGATATCCATATTAATGGAAATGAAATTTTTGTCATGTCATAAATAATGAATGTTTAATTCTTTTTTTTTCGGAATCGAAAAAAAAAGTGAACTATTTATTGATATTGGTAATAAAGAGTATTTTTTTTGAAGGATCTAAGTTATTACTCAATAAAAAAATTGAAATTCTTAAACTTAAAGTAAGGGATAAGATCAATTCCGAAGCACTTTTTTTATAGTATAGCAGACAGAATTCCATTAGTCTAATTCAGGAACTTTCGATTGATTTTAACTTTATCTATCCTACAAGTATATCAAGATTAAATAAAGAATATCTAATCAGTCCCTAGATTTATTTATGGCTCTCGAGGAGCCGTATGAGGTGAAAATCTCATGTACGGTTCTGGAATAGCGATGATAAGAGTGATCTTATCATCGACTATGATTATCTAACAGTTCAAGTACAGTTGATATAGTTGAGGCGCAGTCAAAATATGGTTTTTGGGGATGGAATTTGTGGCGGCAACCTATAGGGTTTATTGTTTTTATAATTTCTTCTCTAGCCGAATGCGAGAGATTGCCTTTTGATTTACCAGAAGCAGAAGAAGAATTAGTAGCAGGTTATCAAACCGAATATTCGGGTATCAAATTTGGTTTATTTTATGTTGCTTCCTATTTAAATCTACTAGTCTCTTCACTATTTGTAACAGTTCTTTACTTGGGTGGTTGGAATCTCTCTATTCCATACATATTGATTCCTGAGTTTTTGGAAATAAATAAAGCGTATGGAGTCTTTGGAACAACAATTGGTATTTTCATTACATTAGCGAAAACTTTTTTGTTCTTGTTCATTCCTATCACAACAAGGTGGACTTTACCTAGACTGAGAATGGACCAATTATTAAATCTTGGATGGAAATTTCTTTTACCTATTTCTTTAGGTAATCTATTATTAACAACTTCTTCCCAACTCCTTTCATTATAAATTTATATAAAAAAATCGAATAGAATATTTGATATTCACTATAATTCAAATTCAAATATTCAAATTCAATTCACAACTTGTATCAAACAAGAGAAAGAAACAAAATCCAATTTATTATTGATATTTACTATATGTTCCCTATGGTAACTGGGTTCATCAATTATGGTCAACAAGCAGTACGGGCGGCAAGGTACATTGGTCAAAGTTTTATGATTACCCTATCTCATGCCAACCGTTTACCCGTAACTATTCAATACCCTTATGAAAAATTGATCACATCGGAGCGTTTTCGTGGTCGAATACACTTTGAATTTGATAAATGCATTGCTTGTGAAGTATGTGTTCGTGTATGTCCTATAGATCTACCTGCTGTTGATTGGAAATTGGAAACGGATATTCGAAAGAAACGATTGTTTAATTACAGCATTGATTTCGGAATCTGTATATTTTGTGGTAATTGTGTTGAGTATTGCCCAACAAATTGTTTATCAATGACTGAAGAATATGAGCTTTCTACTTATGATCGTCACGAATTAAATTATAATCAAATTGCTCTGGGTCGTTTACCAATATCAATAACGGATGATTACACAATTCGAACAATTTTGAATTCGCCTCAAACAAAAGAGAAATCTCATAACAAATGAGAAATCTTGTGATGGAAGAAATTACTAAGGTTCTTTTATTTAATTTTAAATTTAAATTCAAAAAGTTGATTTTTTTATTTTGGTCAAAAATTACAAACCCCGACTATTCTATTCACTATTCTATTGATTGATGAAAATCACAACTTAATTTGTATTGAAAATCTGTTTACTGTAATGATTTCCAATAGTTTTAGTTTCGAACGACTCTTTCAGATAAAAAAAGAATGCGATGGGTCCAATAACTTTAATATGTATATCAAATTAGGATTTCATTTAATTAGCAATAATTAGTAGCGCATGAACTTCTTTTTTCCTGTCCAAGTCAATAAGATCATGAAAAATTCCTATTTTTTTATCTCTTATTTTACATATAATGGATTTAACTGGAGCAATACATGATTTTCTTTTAGTCTTTCTGGGGTCAGGTCTTATATTAGGGGGTCTCGGAGTGGTATTATTTACCAATCCTATTTTTTCTGCCTTTTCACTGGGATTGGTTCTTGTTTGTATATCTTTATTTTATATTCTAGCAAACTCGCATTTTGTAGCTTCTGCACAACTCCTTATTTATGTAGGAGCTATAAATGTTTTAATAATATTTGCTGTAATGTTCATGAGTGGGCCAGAATATGGCAAAGATTTTCATCTTTGGACTGTTGGGGATGGGGCTATTTCGTTGGTTTGTACAAGTCTTTTTGTTTCATTAATTATTACTATTCTAAATACGTCATGGTATGGGATTATTTGGACTACAAGATTAAACCAGATTCTAGAACAAGATTTGATAAATACTAGTCAACAAATTGGAATTCATTTATCAACAGATTTTTTTCTTCCATTTGAACTCATTTCAATAATTCTTTTAGTTGCTTTAATAGGTGCAATTTCTGTGGCTCGCCAATAAGTCAATAATTTATTTTTAAAACTAGCAATCCAAATAAAAATGAAATTTTATCCTATTCATTTCCATTCAATTTTATTCGAATTGATGCATAAAACGGAAATACTTTATAGATAGTTAGATTTATTAACAAACAAACTATTTTTTTATTCTTAAATTAAATTAAACTCCTCTATTCGAACTTCTTATATTCTAGTCAATAAAATCGGTTAAATTATTGTTCATATTGAAAAGAATCGAGATTGATAAGGAGTTGGTTAATGATGCTCGAACATGTACTTGTTTTGAGTGCCTATTTATTTTCTATAGGAATCTACGGACTATCCACGAGCCGAAATTTGGTTCGGGCTCTTATGTGTCTTGAACTTCTATTGAATGCAGTTAATCTAAATTTTGTAACATTTTCTGATTTTTTTGATAGTCGCCAATTAAAAGGAAACATTTTCGCAATTTTTGTTATAGCTATCGCAGCCGCTGAAGCTGCTATTGGACTGGCTATTGTTTCCTCAATTTATTGTAACAGAAAATCAACTCGTATCGATCAATCGAATTTATTGAATAAGTAGTTGTTTTTTTTTTAATTCTATTATATTCGGATTATAGATATATTAGAATTATAGAAATTATAATTTTAATAGTCATCAATTCAAATTACATTACTAAGTATGGTACCTTAAGGTATAATCATACTTTCAAAAATGTAATAAATATAAAGTATTTTGGACCTCTTTTTTTTTTATTTATTTTCTAATAAGCCGATCCAATCCAGAAGTAGATTAATTCAAAAATTCTGGTAAATCATTGATTCGTCTGGTATTTGAATATTTGATTCATTTACTTTAACTAGAACTAGATCGAAATTTAATGAAGTTAAAAAAAAAAATTATAGATTCAATGTCACATTCAGTAAAGATTTATGATACATGTATAGGGTGTACTCAATGCGTACGAGCTTGTCCTACGGATGTATTAGAAATGATACCTTGGGATGGATGTAAGGCTAAACAAATAGCCTCTGCTCCGAGAACAGAGGACTGTGTTGGTTGTAAGAGATGTGAGTCTGCCTGTCCAACCGATTTTTTAAGTGTTCGAGTTTATCTAGGGCCTGAAACAACTCGCAGTATGGGTCTAGCTTATTGATACGTTTCAGAAAACTCCACTTGAATCCATTCTATTTGGATTTTTTTTACCGACAAAAACCCGTACCCTAACTATAGTTAGGGTACGGGTTTTTTTTGGATCAAGTGTATCTTGTCTTTACCATGAATTATTTTCCTTGGTTAACTACAATTGTAGTTTTGCCCCTATTTGCAGGTTCTTTAATTTTCTTTCTTCCTCATAGAGGAAATAAGGTTATCCGGTGGTATACAGTATGTATTTCAATGCTAGAGCTCCTTATAACAACCTACGCATTCTGTTATCATTTCCAACCAGACGATCCATTAATCCAACTGGCAGAAGATTATAAATGGATCAATTTTTTTGATTTTCACTGGAGATTAGGAATAGATGGACTTTCGATAGGGCCCATTTTACTGACGGGATTCATCACTACTTTAGCTACGTTAGCGGCTTGGCCGGTTACTCGAAATTCTCGATTATTCTATTTCATGATGTTAGCAATGTACAGTGGCCAAATAGGATCGTTTTCGTCCCGAGACCTTTTACTTTTTTTCATAATGTGGGAATTAGAATTAATTCCTGTTTATCTACTTTTATCTATGTGGGGGGGAAAGAAACGTCTCTATTCAGCTACTAAGTTTATTTTGTATACCGCAGGGGGTTCCATTTTCCTATTGCTGGGAGCTCTGGGTGTTGGTTTATATGGTTCCAATGAACCAACATTAAATTTTGAAACATTAGTTAATCAATCGTATCCTCTGGCATTAGAAATTATATTCTATATTGGATTTTTTATTGCTTTTGCTGTAAAATTATCGATTATTCCTTTACATACATGGTTGTCAGATACCCATGGAGAAGCACATTACAGTACTTGTATGCTTCTAGCCGGAATCTTATTAAAAATGGGAGCGTATGGATTGGTTCGTATCAATATGGAACTATTACCTCATGCTCATTTTAAATTTTCTCCCTGGTTGATAATAATAGGCACAATACAAATAATCTATGCAGCTTCAACATCTCTTGGGCAACGTAATTTAAAAAAAAGAATAGCCTATTCCTCTGTATCTCACATGGGTTTCATAATTATAGGAATTAGTTCTATAACCGATACGGGACTTAATGGAGCCATTTTACAAATAATCTCTCATGGCTTTATTGGTGCTGCACTTTTTTTCTTAGCGGGAACTAGTTACGATAGAATATGTCTTGTTTATCTCGACGAAATGGGCGGAATAGCTATTCCAATGCCAAAAATATTCACACTTTTCAGTAGCTTTTCGCTGGCATCCCTTGCGTTACCGGGCATGAGTGGTTTCATTGCAGAATTAATAGTATTTTGTGGAATAATTACCAGCCAAAAATATCTTTTACTACCCAAAATACTAATTTTTTTTGGAATGGCAATTGGAATGATATTAACTCCTATTTATTCATTATCTATGTCACGTCAAATGTTCTATGGATATAAGTTATTTAATATTCCAAACTCTTATTTTTTTGATTCTGGACCGCGCGAGTTATTTGTTTCGACTTCTATCTTTCTACCAGTAATAGGTATTGGCGTTTACCCGGATTTCGCTCTCTCACTATCAGTGGAGAAGGCGGAAGCTGTTCTATCCAATTTTTTTTATAGATAGCTTTCCTTTCATTTCATTAAATAAAAGAAAAAAAATGAAAAAAAAAAGTCTTTCTTCTTCTTTACATAAAGTCAAGAAGAAGAAAGGCCAGACCGAATTGAAATTATAATCAGTCATGTTTGACGTTTGCGAGAACCATTTAAAACTTTCTTTAAATGTTTATAAGAAACTTGCTTAGGCCTTGTCCTATGTTTAGATTCGCAAGTCCCTTTCTTCAATTTAATTAAGTGTTAATGTAAATGAACCATAACTATGTAGCCCTATTCCTAATAGATTGACCCCAAAATAACATATCCAAATTATAAGAAAGCCTATAAAAGCCACAATTGCAGAATCGGCACTCTGCAAATTTTTATTTGTTCTAACATGTAAATAAATAGCAAATAGGGTCCAAGTAATAAATGCCCAAGTTTCCTTTGGGTCCCAATTCCAATATGATCCCCATGCCTCATTGGCCCATACTGCTCCTGAAAGAATACCTGTGGTTAAAAAGAAAAATCCTAGACTAATAACACGATAACCCCAAAAATCCAGTTGTTCAATCAACTGAGACTTGTAATAATTCCGAACCGAAAGGGGAGAAGTGCTTTGTAAAATATTGCCTTTTTCATTCATGTATTGAATCTCACCGAAGAAAGATGAATCATTTAATAAATGTTTTCTTTTATCAAAAATCCTTATTATATCTTTTTTTATTTCTTTTTGAAATGTAATGATTAAAAGTGTTATTGATAATAATGATCCGCATAAAAGAGCTGCATAACCCAAGACCATCATACTTACATGCATCATTAACCAATGAGATTGGAGGGAGGGTACTAATATTGCGGATCGATGCATTTCCGTTAAGAGTCCCGAAGTAGCAAACCCTTGGGTAAAAATAGCACTTGGCGCGGTTATTGCACTTAGATTTTTTTTCTGTTTTTTAAAATAAAGAATCATATGAATAATGTAGAAACTCCAAGAAAGGAAGATTAATGATTCATATAGATCACTTAATGGGAAATGTTTCCAATAAATCCAACGAGTAACTAATAACCCTGTTAGACAGAAAAAAGTAATTATCATGCCCCTTTCAAATGAATCATATAGTCCTACTATCTCATTGACTAATAAAGTTATCAACTGAAGTATAATTACAATGGAAACCATTGAAAAGGAAATATGAGTTAAAATATGCTCTAAAGTCGAAAATATCATAAAAAAAAAGAAATCCTTCAATTGCAAATTAGTAAATGGAAATAATAAATGAAATTCATTTCATTATTCATTATAGAACTATTGAATCCTTTTGTTAATTTGTACGATGGCATGCCGCTACTCGGACTCGAACCGAGATGCTCTCGCACTGCTTCCTAAGAGCAGCGTGTCTACCAATTTCACCATAGCGGCTTCTTTTAAATCATAATAGCTCATTTTTAGTCAATCGTCCAGATTGGAGGAGTTAATTCAATGCAATATTTTTTTTTTCCGAAACGAAACGTTCAAATCGATGAATAAAAAAATAGTTTGTTTGTTAATAAATCTAACTATCTATAAAGTATTTCCGTTTTATGCATCAATTCGAATAAAATTGAATGGAAATGAATAGGATAAAATTTCATTTTTATTTGGATTGCTAGTTTTAAAAATAAATTATTGACTTATTGGCGAGCCACAGAAATTGCACCTATTAAAGCAACTAAAAGAATTATTGAAATGAGTTCAAATGGAAGAAAAAAATCTGTTGATAAATGAATTCCAATTTGTTGACTAGTATTTATCAAATCTTGTTCTAGAATCTGGTTTAATCTTGTAGTCCAAATAATCCCATACCATGACGTATTTAGAATAGTAATAATTAATGAAACAAAAAGACTTGTACAAACCAACGAAATAGCCCCATCCCCAACAGTCCAAAGATGAAAATCTTTGCCATATTCTGGCCCACTCATGAACATTACAGCAAATATTATTAAAACATTTATAGCTCCTACATAAATAAGGAGTTGTGCAGAAGCTACAAAATGCGAGTTTGCTAGAATATAAAATAAAGATATACAAACAAGAACCAATCCCAGTGAAAAGGCAGAAAAAATAGGATTGGTAAATAATACCACTCCGAGACCCCCTAATATAAGACCTGACCCCAGAAAGACTAAAAGAAAATCATGTATTGCTCCAGTTAAATCCATTATATGTAAAATAAGAGATAAAAAAATAGGAATTTTTCATGATCTTATTGACTTGGACAGGAAAAAAGAAGTTCATGCGCTACTAATTATTGCTAATTAAATGAAATCCTAATTTGATATACATATTAAAGTTATTGGACCCATCGCATTCTTTTTTTATCTGAAAGAGTCGTTCGAAACTAAAACTATTGGAAATCATTACAGTAAACAGATTTTCAATACAAATTAAGTTGTGATTTTCATCAATCAATAGAATAGTGAATAGAATAGTCGGGGTTTGTAATTTTTGACCAAAATAAAAAAATCAACTTTTTGAATTTAAATTTAAAATTAAATAAAAGAACCTTAGTAATTTCTTCCATCACAAGATTTCTCATTTGTTATGAGATTTCTCTTTTGTTTGAGGCGAATTCAAAATTGTTCGAATTGTGTAATCATCCGTTATTGATATTGGTAAACGACCCAGAGCAATTTGATTATAATTTAATTCGTGACGATCATAAGTAGAAAGCTCATATTCTTCAGTCATTGATAAACAATTTGTTGGGCAATACTCAACACAATTACCACAAAATATACAGATTCCGAAATCAATGCTGTAATTAAACAATCGTTTCTTTCGAATATCCGTTTCCAATTTCCAATCAACAGCAGGTAGATCTATAGGACATACACGAACACATACTTCACAAGCAATGCATTTATCAAATTCAAAGTGTATTCGACCACGAAAACGCTCCGATGTGATCAATTTTTCATAAGGGTATTGAATAGTTACGGGTAAACGGTTGGCATGAGATAGGGTAATCATAAAACTTTGACCAATGTACCTTGCCGCCCGTACTGCTTGTTGACCATAATTGATGAACCCAGTTACCATAGGGAACATATAGTAAATATCAATAATAAATTGGATTTTGTTTCTTTCTCTTGTTTGATACAAGTTGTGAATTGAATTTGAATATTTGAATTTGAATTATAGTGAATATCAAATATTCTATTCGATTTTTTTATATAAATTTATAATGAAAGGAGTTGGGAAGAAGTTGTTAATAATAGATTACCTAAAGAAATAGGTAAAAGAAATTTCCATCCAAGATTTAATAATTGGTCCATTCTCAGTCTAGGTAAAGTCCACCTTGTTGTGATAGGAATGAACAAGAACAAAAAAGTTTTCGCTAATGTAATGAAAATACCAATTGTTGTTCCAAAGACTCCATACGCTTTATTTATTTCCAAAAACTCAGGAATCAATATGTATGGAATAGAGAGATTCCAACCACCCAAGTAAAGAACTGTTACAAATAGTGAAGAGACTAGTAGATTTAAATAGGAAGCAACATAAAATAAACCAAATTTGATACCCGAATATTCGGTTTGATAACCTGCTACTAATTCTTCTTCTGCTTCTGGTAAATCAAAAGGCAATCTCTCGCATTCGGCTAGAGAAGAAATTATAAAAACAATAAACCCTATAGGTTGCCGCCACAAATTCCATCCCCAAAAACCATATTTTGACTGCGCCTCAACTATATCAACTGTACTTGAACTGTTAGATAATCATAGTCGATGATAAGATCACTCTTATCATCGCTATTCCAGAACCGTACATGAGATTTTCACCTCATACGGCTCCTCGAGAGCCATAAATAAATCTAGGGACTGATTAGATATTCTTTATTTAATCTTGATATACTTGTAGGATAGATAAAGTTAAAATCAATCGAAAGTTCCTGAATTAGACTAATGGAATTCTGTCTGCTATACTATAAAAAAAGTGCTTCGGAATTGATCTTATCCCTTACTTTAAGTTTAAGAATTTCAATTTTTTTATTGAGTAATAACTTAGATCCTTCAAAAAAAATACTCTTTATTACCAATATCAATAAATAGTTCACTTTTTTTTTCGATTCCGAAAAAAAAAGAATTAAACATTCATTATTTATGACATGACAAAAATTTCATTTCCATTAATATGGATATCAGATAAAAAATATTTTTTTTGCAATTCCATACTTTCTTTTCGTTCCTTTACTTTACTTTTATATTAAACCTAAATAAAAGAAAGAAAGGGTAAAGGATTACTTCGTTACTGATAGTTATTCATATAATCGGTGGATAGGATCATACTCTGGATCGGAATTTCATTTTTGGGAGTACTACTTGATCGTTTCTACAAATTTAAAGCCCTAATTAGTATTTCTTTTATGTATAAAAGTCTCTTCGAATAACTTACATAATCTCTATTACGAATCCTTTGTGTACTTTTGTGTTCCTAATCATCCACTCATTTTTTCTCAATCTCTATGGTAATTCATGTATGGGAATACATACAAAAGATAGTAAAAGCTCCATAGAGTTGTTCTTTTCAACCCGCTTCAAGACATGATGACTTATTAACCAATCTTGGGGTAAAGAGTCTTGACTGCTTATGTTTATTTTCGTTTAACCCTTGTACATAGGAAATGAGATTCAATTTTTTTACTGCGAATTTCGAAGCTGTTTTCTTTCACTCATCTAACTATCTAGTTTAGTTTAGCAATCCGGGCTAGTGAATAAAAAAAGAAAGAAAGATATATCTATTTAATACGTTTAATTTTTATTCTTAGAAACCTAAAAAGAAATGGAGGAAGACTTATGTCTCAACGAATCACACGTAGAGATGTTGATAACACACATAGAGTTAATGGTATTTCATAACTAATTGATTGAGCAGCAGCCCGTAGACCACCTAAAAAGGAATATTTATTATTTGATCCATATCCTGACATAAGAAGTCCAATTGGAGCAATACTTGAAACGGCAATCCATAAAAAAACACCAATACTGAGATCGGCTAGAATAAGGCGATAGCCAAAAGGAATTACTGAATAACTTAGTAGAATTGATATGACTGCTATAGAGGGTCCGATACTAAATAAACGTGTATCCCCCCTAGATGGAAGAAGGTTCTCTTTCAAAAGTAATTTTATCCCGTCTGCTAGAGCTTGAAGAATTCCCAAAGGGCCGGCGTATTCAGGTCCAATACGTTGTTGTATACCTGCGGATATTTCTCTTTCTAACCACACAATTACTAGTACACCTGTTGTGATTCCCAATATGAGAATCAAAATAGGGACAAGCATCCATATAGTTTCATAAACCTCTTTTAAGGATTCTAATCTGGAAAAAGACTTGATAGCTTGTACTTCTGTTGTATCAATTATCATTTCAACGATCAACTTCTCCCATAATAATATCTATGCTACCTAGTATCGTCATAATATCAGCCAATTTCATTTTTTTAACTAACTGAGGAAGAATTTGCAAATTGATAAAACCCGGGGAACGAATTTTCCATCTCCAAGGAAAAACACTCTGGTCTCCTATCAAAAATATTCCCAATTCCCCCTTTGGGGCTTCGACTCTTACATAAAGTTCTTGTTTCGACAATTCAAAAGCAGGGGATGGCTTTTTACTAATGAATCGATATTCAAAATCATTCCATTCAGGATATTTTATTCTATTAAAGCGTCGGATTTCTAAATTCTCATAGGGACCCCCTGGAATTCCTTCTAGAGCCTGTTGAATAATTTTGATGGATTCTGCCATTTCACCGATTCGTATTAAATAACGAGCTAATGAATCTCCTTCTTTTTGCCATTGGACTTCCCAATCAAATTCGTCGTAACACTCATAATGATCAACTTTACGAAGATCCCATTGTATTCCGGAAGCTCGTAGCATTGGTCCCGATAAACCCCAATTTATTGCCTCTTCTCCACCAATAATGCCCACTCCTTCAACTCGTTCTAAAAAAATAGGATTTCGTGTAATAAGTTTTTGGTATTCAGCAATCCCTGTTAAAAAATAATCACAAAAATCTAAACATTTATCTATCCATCCATAAGGTAGGTCGGCAGCTACTCCGCCGATACGAAAATAATTATGCATCATTCTCATACCGGTGGCAGCTTCGAATAAATCATATACCAATTCTCTTTCTCTGAAAATATAGAAGAAGGGGGTCTGCGCGCCAATATCTGCCATAAAAGGGCCGAGCCATAACAAATGAGAAGCTATACGACTTAACTCCAGCATAATCACTCTGATATAGCTAGCCCTCTTAGGTACTTGAATATTTCCCAATTGTTCTGGCCCATTTACCGTTATTGCTTCGGTGAACATAGTGGCTAAATAATCCCAACGTGTTACATAAGGCAGATATTGTATAATTGTTCGGTTTTCCGCAATTTTTTCCATCCCTCTGTGTAAATAACCCAATATTGGTTCACAGTCAATAACATCTTCACCGTCTAAAGTAAGGATAAGTCGGAGAACGCCATGCATGGATGGATGGTGAGGACCCATATTGACTATCATGAGGTCTTTTCTTGTAGTTGGTACAGCCATAGGTTTTCCCCGATTCATTATTCAGTTTTCCATGAATTGCTGAAAACAAAAAGAAGTTCATCAAAATTCAAGATCTAATAAATCAAATAATTCAAAACGACTCTTCAAATTAACGTGTTTTTATTTTAGCTTTCGAATGTTCAATTGACTGATTAATTCTTTATAGCGTACTCCATCTTTTTTTAACAAATAAGCCAGTAGTCGTTGCCGTTTTCCTAGAATTTTTCGTAGACCTCTCTGAGATGAATAGTCTTTTTTGTGCAATTCCAAATGTGAAGTAAGTCTTCCTATCTTATTGCTAAAACGGAATACTTGAAATTCAACGGACCCCCTGTTTTCTTCTTTTTCTTCATGCGAAATAACAGATATGAATGATTTTTTTGTCATAAAATTTAAAACTTCTTTTTTTTTTTACCAAATATGGAATTTTGCCGATCAGTAATAATAATGCCAGCTATTTTTATCTGGTACACATAATAATCAGAATTTTCTTTATTCATTTTGATAAAATGAATAAAGAAAATTCTGTTGATTCATTTCTGGATCTAATTGATACGTTATCGAATTAGTATCATGTATCGAAATTGGACGCTAAGACAAGGCGCGTGCGCATCTATTTATCTACTAGACGATAAGGAATATATAAGATAAATGTATCATAAATGAGTTTTTAATCGTGGATACATACGTATTCTTAACATACTAAAACGACTGCCGTTATTAGTATGGATACAATAACGATTCATACAAGCTAAATCTTCTAATCGATAATTCGGCCAAAGAAAGGATTTGAATTTGATAAGTTTCTTTTTATCTCGATCAAGATCTTTGCTTTTATCAAAAAATTGACTACCGTTTTTTACCCTATTCCCATTGTAAAATACTGGGTTTTTATCCACAACTTTATTATTCCTTGGGTTGAAACAAGTTAGAATTCTCAATTCTCGACGACGTCTAGGTAATAAAATATTTTCAAGAATAAGCAAATCAGAATTGTTTTTGTCTATGTATCTGTATATTTTTTGATTAATTTTGTGTCTACTCCTATGAGCCCGTGAAATACCTATCATTTGATACATAAGAAAATTCCCATTATTTATAGACATAGACGCTGGATATCCTTCAATAATTAATATTCCTTTTTGTAAAAATTTTGATAAAGATGTAGGAGGCTCCTCCTCCGGCAACGGAGGAAGAGCAGGGGTACCTCCACCCGTCTGCCTTCTCATATTAGCATTACGCCAAGTTCTATAAAACGTATACCCATCTCCGGTATACATACGAGTACGAAGCTTAAGTGAAGGATACGAATGTCTAGGAGGCTTATACGACGGCAATTCAATATCTTTTTCTTCAGCTTTTTCTTCAGCTTTTTTTTTCAGCTTTTTTTTTCTATTTTTTTATATAATTCCCGAAGTTTTTTAGATGCTTCCTTAGATTTATTATCGAATTCCTGAAATTCATTATATAATTCCTGAAGTATTTTATATAATTCCTGAAATTTATTATATAATTCCTGAAATTTATCATATAATTCCCCTTTATGTAATTCCCAAAGTTTTTTATGTAATTCCCAAAGTTTTTTATATGATTCCCAAAGTTTTATATATAATCCCTTTTTATATAATTCCTGATGTTTTTTATATGATTCCCGAAGTTTATTTTTGCGTAATTTCTTAATATTATACTTTTTACGAAATGGATACGCTCTTTGACGTGCTCGCTCAAATAAGTAGCGTATTCGCGCAAATACTTGGCGCGCTCGCTCATCAAATCTTATCTTTTTACATGATTGCTTAATATTATTAAAAGACCCTTTTTTTTCTGTAGGACCAACTTCATCATAACTATCAAATTTATTAACAACTTGATAAGGGTCTCGATCAAAAGGCCTATATCCGTCGTGCCAAGGTTTTAGGCGGAAAGGAGAGACTGCCATTATCTGGAAACCGTCTTCTGACCAGTATTCAGGAAGTTTTTCGGTTGAGAATGGAATACCGTTATAGGTACATTTTATATATACTTCGTTCTTCCACTCTTTGAAATCTTGCGACCACTCAGGCCGTTGCAATAATAACATACGGCCAATATTTTTCGCTACTATCAATAAAGGGAATATAATATATTTTCTAAGAATTGCCTGGGCGCCTAGAAGCGCAGCCCTTAGTGGTTGACCGTACGTATACTCCTCCTCCCAGGCTCTTTCGGCCTCCATTATTTGTTCGTCTATTTTTTCCCTTTCGGTCGGTTCGTTTTCCAATTCTTCTATAGTAAGAAGGACATCTTCGAAAGAAGAGTAATAAACCAAACGTTCAAATTCTGAGATTTTTCCCGTATACTCTAGAAAAATTCCTCTAATAAACTCGCAATACTTAAGAAAAGTATAAAACAAAGAATCTATTCTGTTTGTAAAAAATCTGGAATGTGGTTTTTCTAGATATATTGACCAAACACTCGTTTTACATTTTTGAACACGCATGGAACCTTTGATCAATTCTCGACGAAATTGTGATCTTGGTACATAACGTTTGAAATGTAATTTTTTGGATTCTTTTTCATCTGTGTCACTCTCCCCTCCAGAAAGCAAAACAGTTGCACGCCTGCATGGCAGTCCGGCAATATCAGCCTCCACTAACACCGCATCTTTTTCTTGTTTCCGTAATTGTTGTATATTTTTTAGTAGACTGGATGGCCAGAAAAGAGTTTTTTTCTCGATTTCTTTTATTTTTCCCTCCCTTTCAATAAAATTTTGATGAAACCCTTTACTTTGAGCCAAGGAATCGTTTATAAAAGACATGAAATACCTAAATTCTGCTATAATTATCGCGTCGGGTCTACATTTTTCTAGGTACCTTTCATTATTTTTTATAAGTTGAGCTTCGGGTGGAAGAAAGAAGAGGTCAGTTAATCTTTTGAAGGGTGTGGGTGCAGGTGGCTTTTTGGGGTGTCCCCGAGAGGATCCCCTTAAGAGGGGATCAGATGTTTTTTGGAAATATTGTATTTTATCTTTTTTTTTATCGGCTAATCGAGTTTTTTGTTCCAATACATTTATCTCTTTAAGCCCTTTTCTGTCTAAAACTGCAATTTCTTTAGAAAATTCAGTGCTTAAGCTGTTCTTTTTTTGTTCATTGGTACGAATCCCATAATTGTACAGTTCATCAGATGATAATTTTTCTGTTGTAGACAAAGAAGTCTTTTTTTGTATCATTCCCGAGAAAGCGGCTAAACTAGGTGGATGTGAAAAAGAAATTCTTTTTTTTCCATCATTTTGATCAGAAGTTGGGATTTTTTTATAGAATGCTTCTTTAAAAACTTTAAAAACTTTAAAAAGGGGAGGAGAAGGCTCTTCCTTGGTAAATTCCCCTTCTTTCGCTAGGCCTATTCTATAAAAATATTCTTCAGCTTTTTTTCGATCTATTTCCACTTCGGCTTCTTTCGGTTTATAAGTCAAAATAGGTAACGGCATTTTGTTAAAAATGAGTAGACATGTAAAAAATACGAGAATACCACCGATTAGACCAAAAGAATTTCTCAAATCGAAGATCAAATTCTGATAAAATCGAAACACATAGAAAAGGTACTTTTTAGGTCTAAAAGGCTTAGCCGATCTAACCAAATAATTTTGCTGTATCCATACTAATACGAATCTAACCGATTTCATGAATAAAATGTGACCAATTAACCAACCAACAAAACTACTTGTTAAAAATAATATCTTGTTGTTGTATCGAAACATATAAACGTTGAGTAATCTGAAAAACATTGTACTTGGGAAAAAAAAGAAATGGCTCAATAATTGAAAAAAGAGATTATTCAGGAATATACATTGAATGCTGAGATTACGCGTACGCATTGAATTTTTGCGAGTAGATTTTTCATCAACAAAAAAGTCTTCGTAACTGTACCACATGTAATGAAGGTAAAGATAAGGTACAGTTATGAAAGTTATTGTACGAGGCCTACTCAATACTAGACGCGGAGGCCTATAATAGATCGATATGAACATCAGGAGCTGTCCTATCATAAAACCAGTTGATGCGGCTACCTCCTTCTCGATTGCTTCTTCTTCTCCTTCTTCTATAACCTGAAAATGAGCTTGGAGAAGTAAGAGATAAGAAGGGCCTATGGATAATGTGGTCAGAAATCCATAATAGAGTCCGACCACAACGACCGAATTCATTAGCTTCATAGCTAGAGATGCGGAATTGCCTAGTAGAAAAGACGGATAAATCATATAAAACTCCTTTTTTTTTGTTTCAAATTTTTTGATTCCTACTATAGTAGAATCGTTTTACTTTGTTTACTATAAGATGCATCATCGTTCCAATTTGTTATAAGATTTTTTTGGGTTAGACCGACTTCTATTGTTCGTATTTCGATTGTTCGTATTCGACGAAGATTTTTTTTATTTTTTTTTTCTATAAACAAAGTTGAATTCCCGGAATAAAGAGATTTTGCTATTGAAAAAGCTTTTAACGCTGCCCAATATCCCTTTTTTTTCCAAAAATTTTTACGAATATGCTTTTTGGAAATAGAAGTACGTTTTTTTGGAACTGCCATTTAAAATGGATTACTCATTGTTGTAGTTGGATGTGAAAAACATCTATTGGTCAAACGAATCTTTGTTTACTATATAATTAATTATCCATGTATTTTTTAGATTCTATACCATACAGGGCCTTTTAGTCAAATTTTTCATTATAGAAAAGCATAATCTAACTAAAAATATATGAAATATATATATATATTAAATAATTAATTATCCATGTATTTTTTAGATTCTATACCATACAGGGCCTTTTAGTCAAATTTTTCATTATAGAAAAGCATAATCTAACTAAAAATATATGAAATATATATATATATTAAATAATTAATTATCCATGTATTTTTTAGATTCTATACCATACAGGGCCTTTTAGTCAAATTTTTCATTATAGAAAAGCATAATCTAACTAAAAATATATGAAATATATATATATATTAAATAATTCCCTAAAATATTCAATTAGGAGAAACAAAATTTTCTATGGAGTATAATATTTATTTATAATTTAAAATACTTCGTGCGAAATTGATGAATAAATTTAATAAAAATTAAATAATTAATCAAAATTTCTACTTATACTTAAGATCTCTATATATTTTGTATATTTTTGCTGTATTTCATTTAATTTACATGTGCATATTAAGCCACATCGAAAAATTTAAGTTAGCAAATCTTAATTGAAAAGCTTGAATTTTTTCTTTTTTTTTTCGAAAATCTAAATAAATCGAATTTCCAATTTTCAAATTGAAATGATATCCATAATTTAATCCCATAAATTAATTTGTTTAAAGAATCCATAATTTGAGACATTTTAGTGATTTTTTTTTATTCTATGTTATGGTAAAGTAGTAAAGTAAAGTAAGAGGTATCATATCCTTTTTTTCTATAAACTATATAAAATATATAACTATAAAAAAAAAAAGAATATTTTTCTATGTTTTTTTGTTTTTCGTTTGGAACGGAAGACAATCAAATAATTTTTCGTAAAACCAGTTAATAATTATGAATAAACTACTGAATAAACTTATTAAAATAACTAGTTCCTAGTTTTTTGTATTACTTATTTTTTTATTAGATTGTTTATTAGATTTTTAGTAGATCTTC